ACAATTGGGATAAGCACGAAAATGAAAGCTTCTATAAATACGGATACACCCAATACATCGAAACTCATTGCCCATGGATAAAGAAAGACCGTTTCAACATCAAAAACAACAAAAACTAGAGCAAACATGTAATAGCGGATTCGGAATTGTAACCAAGCGTCTCCCATGGGTTCTATACCAGATTCATAACTAGAGAGCTTCTCTGGTCCTTCACTAATCGGGGCTAAAACTCCGGAAATTACAAATGCCAAGATAGGAATAGCACCTGATATTATCAGAAATGCCCAGAAAATATCATATTCGTGAAGCAGAAACATAAATGGACTCCTATAGATGTGGAATAGGCTGAATTATTCGATTTGAATTGAAATAGTCAATTCATCCAGAATTTCTTGGGGAAAAAGAAATTTTTTTGATCAAATCAAACTGCTTATATATAATATAATTGAAATTCTATTATTTCACTTTGTTTGTTTTCAAATCAAAACGAAAAAGTTTCAGTAGTCATATGGGTAAAACGGCTAGGGATTTCTAGCATATTCTACTCGAAGTATTCTTTTCATTTAAATCCAGGTGGAGGATCATTGCTTCTATTGATTCGATAGGAATACGTAAACATAATCTAATACATCGAACGATTATATTTTATCCCCTTTCCTTGTCCTAGATTTCATTTCTATTTTCCTTACTTTATTGATTTGATTCAATCCATTGAGTTGCTAGGAACCTTTACATATAACAACTCATATCTTTCTATACCAAAACAAAAAAATTGGAAACTTAGAATCTGTACTATACCCCCGCCTCGGACCCTCTCAGAAATAAAAAGAATCGAGTACTAAAGAAAGACCGCGATTGGGGATGAACAAAAATACTTGTTACGGCAATAAAACTTAGTAAGACCAAACGATGGGTTAGGTTTCGCTACAAAAAGGGAGTTTGTTTTGGAGCAAACTTACACTACATAATGAAAGATAGCGCAGAGTGATAGAATCTGTGGAATCATAAATGATCCACATAAGATACTTCTAATAGAAAGAATCACGCATTCTCGAACAATTTGGGAGACCAAATCCACAAACCAACCCAACTCATAGAATATAGAAGAAGGAACGTCGATACATTAAGGACCAATTCATTATCTCTGCATTATATTTGAAACAACCAAGTTGGGTTGTTGTTCGGCCAAAAAGCAATTAGTCGAAATCGGGGGACTTCCACAAATACAAGTCCAAGAAAAGAATAGGTACTAGATCCGTGTAACTTAGGATTCGATTTAGTTGGGTCGGGATGAAGTTTTTAGACAGGATCCTGTCATGATTTTCACTTCATAAATTGACTGGGATTGGGTATACCAAAACAAAAACAAAAGTATATCAGTAACTCTTTGATCATGGACAAGAAAAAAGTCATATGTAATTCATCCATTGGAATGAATTATTGTTTTTATTTTCCTGTCCCTATGTATTCACATGAGCATATGGTAATGCTTTCATTTCTATGAACAAAGGAACCGGTTAATCCATAAACAAGTACTAATGAGGAAATGAAAACTATACTAAACTAAAATGTCTATAAAAAAATGGAATGTGTTAGGGCTATACGGACTCGAACCGTAGACCTTCTCGGTAAAACAGATCAAACTGATTATTATCGAAATGATTCGAACTGTTTCAAAGACCCAACATGCATTTTGTTGCATTGGGCTCTTTCATCAACTGATTGATGTAAAGATCAGTTAGTCCACCATATTTTTTCTTTACAGGAAGATAATAAGATGGCTCCATGTGCTCTGTGATTCATCATTTGTATTCTGATCTAGGAACAATACCAAAGTGTTTCAAAGAAGGGTTACCTTGACTTAGGTCTGCCTCCGGCCTAGATCAACCTAAGTTAAATGGAATCTCTATCGCTCCGCTGCAAGAGTCAAATATTAGACTTCATACACCTTAAAGTTCATAGGACGAAAAGAGGTTCTTTTGAGTCCCTTATACTCATTAAGCCTGGCATTGAATGGACTGGGTATTTACCTTATCAATTAGCAAATCAATGGCGGGTTCTATTTGATTTGGCACTTGAATTCGCACTCAAATTGAACCGAACCAAATATTAGTCAGGCTATTGTTCTCTTGCTCCCTCGAATCTATGGAGTAAGACATCGATTTCTCAATAAGATCATTGCATAATGGCTCCCTTGAAAAGCATTGGCGCACGTGTAAACGAGGTGCTCTACCTAACTGAGCTATAGCCCTTGTCATAGATATCTTAACATATAGATAATTTCTTGTCAAGATAGGATCCCACATGATAGTTCTCTGATCCGTTTACTGTTAGCGGATTGGTATTGCTTAGAAATAATATTCCACCTATAATCCCCGAGGCGATGGGTCCTTTTTTTGTGATGATAAATAACCTACTTAACTCAGTGGTTAGAGTATTGCTTTCATACGGCGGGAGTCATTGGTTCAAATCCAATAGTAGGTAGAACTTATTAGATACC